CAGGATCAGAAGGATCAAAAACCGCTAATTCATACAGAGCCATCGAACCGGCCCAACCAGCAACCAGAGCTGTATGCATTATATGAACAGAAAGCAACCGACCGGGATCATTCAATACAACGGTATGAACACGATACCAAGGCAAACCCATGGAAATACCCCTTATATCAAAGATAAATGGACACTACGTAACTTTATTGCATTGGAAAGGACTATAATATGACTATCCTATGGACCACTCTTGTTCAGTCGATTATTTCCGAACAAGGGTGTTCTATTCTGTTGGTAATAATGGAACAATTCTGTTCGTAGGAACAAAGAGAAGCAGATTTATTCTATACTCGATAAGTACCAATACGCAATGGGGGAGTTGATCCCATTTTCTATGAGCGAATGAGTCCATACTTATTTATCATTAGAAAGACCTATTCGTAATAATTTGAGTTTATTCATTCTGTCTTTCTTTATGAATTTTGAGAATCTATGGATAAAATAAATACGATAAAAACCAATATGAATATTATAAAGACAATAAAAAAAAATTGTTACGTTTCCACCTCAAAGTGAAATATAGTATTTAGTTCTTTCTTTCATTTAATGCCTATTGGTGTTCCAAAAGTTCCTTTCCGAAGTCCTGGAGAGGAAGATGCATCTTGGGTTGACGTATAGTGCGACTTGTCAGATATATTGGGTCATATGGTATTTCCCCGTTCTCTCCCCCGATCGAGATATCCCCCGTTTCGCCCAAGAAAGATAAATTGAATCATCAAAAATTTGGAGCGTGAAGTGCAATTAGATCCATTTTTGAGGGGATTCATATTACTATTATCAATTAGAATAATTCAATTAGAATAATTTATGGTTGGCTTGGTTGGACTAAAAAAATGAAGTATCCAGGCTCCGTTTAGAAAAAACCCAATTGGATTGGTAAGATATCTATGATTGCTATTCATATTTTTTCTTTGTAAAGAGATCCTAATTGTCAAGCAAAGTTATCTCAACTCTAATAAATACTTGTATAAAATGAATTGAAAAAAAAAAGAAATACAAAAAGAAATGGTAATGGAAGCATTTGTCCTATATGTACAAATCCAAATCGGGCGGATCTTTACCCGGAGTAGAGCATAAACCTAAAAAGATGAAACAGACCCATTCAGGAACAAGAAAATACCATCGCGGTTTGGATTCAATCTCGATGAAAGAATACATCAATGAGAAGTTAATTCGATAAGTTTAATGACCCTTTCTTATAACTTAGAATTTTCTAATGGAAAATCGAAAATATAAAAAAGCAGGCAAAACTCGTCTTTATTGAAAAATCGAAGAAAAGCCCTTTCATTAGAAGTAAGAAAGAACCTTTCTAGAAAAAAAGAAAGAGGACTGGAATCTATACATTGATTCACAATTTTTTGGAACCGTATGCATCAAAAGGCGCATGTACGGTTCCTAAGGGATACAATTTTACCCTAATCAACCGACTTTATCGAGAAAGATTACTTTTTTTAGGCCAAGGGATTAATAGCGAGATTTCGAATCAACTTATTGGTCTTATGGTATATCTCAGTATCGAGGATGAGACCAAAGAACTGTATTTGTTTATAAACTCTCCTGGGGGCTGGGTAATACCTGGGATCGCTATTTATGATACTATGCAATTTGTGCGACCAGATGTCCATACAGTATGCATGGGATTAGCCGCTTCAATGGGATCTTTTATCCTGGTCGGAGGAGAAATTACCAAACGTCTAGCATTCCCTCACGCTTGGCGCCAATGAGGTTTTTATTTGAGAGAAAAAAGAAGACTATGCCTTCGCCATATGAATACTAAGTAATAATAGCATGGCACTTCGAATTCGATATGATAAATTTTTGTATTGTTTTTTTTTTTCAAAACATTAGATTCTGTATCGAGAGAGTAGTATGAGATAAGGGGTATTTCCGATTTGCTCTTATCTATCGGGAGTTCAGTTCAGCGTCACAAACTTTTTTGTTTTCATGCCGGAGAGTTCTTAACAATATTTATGTTATGAAAGAGTACGAAAAAAAAAAAAAAAGATTTTTTCCTTATTTGATCGGATTAAAAAGAAACTTTGGGATTGCTGAATCACAGACAAAAAAAGAAAAAATAAACATATAAAGCAACGGAGCCATCATAGTATTTTTTAACTCCTCCGAAAGGAAGGATGGCAATTTGATCATTTACCCATCTGAATCTGAGTCTAATAGATTCTATTTTTCTCTTTCTTCAATAGAAAGGAGGGGGGTCAATTTTCTTGTAGAGCCGTATGCACAAAAGATGCCTGTACGGTTGTTCAATTCTATATTTTTTCTATTCTTTATCTTTCCTCTCTCTTTGCTTTATCATGCGAGATAGGGGAAGCTTTTATTTTGTTATATCATCAGGGTAATGATGCATCAACCTGCTAGTGGTTATTATGAGGCGCAAACAGGCGAATTTGTCCTGGAAGCGGAAGAACTGCTGAAACTGCGTGAAACCCTCACAAGGGTTTATGTACAAAGAACGGGCAAACCCTTATGGGTTGTATCCGAAGATATGGAAAGAGATGTTTTTATGTCAGCAACAGAAGCCCAAGCTTATGGAATTGTTGATCTTGTAGCGGTTGAATGAAAATAACATGGATTTCGCGCAAATCTGTGATTTGAGATTTTATCTTCGAATTGAATATTCTATTAAATAGAAGTAATTCATCATCATTCGGTTAGGATCAATCTAAACCAATCCATCATATTATGTATACGATTCAACATGCCAACTATTAAACAACTTATTAGAAATACAAGACAGCCAATCAGAAATGTCACGAAATCCCCCGCTCTTCGGGGGTGCCCTCAGCGTCGAGGAACATGTACTAGGGTGTATGTGCGACTCGTTTAGATCATGAGCTGGCACAAAAGCAAGAAAACGACTTTTACAGTATCAATGATCAGTACCGGTGAATGGGATAGGATGGAAAAAGGAACTCCATTCATTATTAAAAAAAAAAAACTCTATCATATCCCTCTATTGTGTATGAAGTTTATGGTTTCCGTTGGTGTAAATCCAATCACCTGAATTTAAGATGATAAGAAATTCTCCATTGGTAACAAATGGTTATCCATTAAGCGGAGGAAATCTTATTTAAAAAGCATAAAACATAAAGATTAGGTAGGTTCCCAATCTGGCAAGAACGGACTAAGAGGGTCAGCTACCCAGCAAACTTTCATAATTAAATACCGTTACTGTATAGGTAGATCTGATTGTGAAAGACCTATTACTGGATAATTCATGGGTAGAGCCAAAGCGTGTGAACTATACAAGTTCCCAATAACATTAATTAGTTGATTAAATATTAAATTAAAGTATAAAGTAAAGGCTCCGGTGTATAGAGAAGACCTCACCGTTTAAGAAGTAACCATAGAAACGAAGGAACCCACTATTTCTTTTTTGATTTCTTTTATTTACTAGATTTTTGATACCTAGGAAAATACAATTTCTTATTTCTTTCTTATTTCACAGTGAAATATCTAATAAAAAAAAAAAAAGAAAAAATCGTGGTCGGGAAGGTTAGAGTAGCCAAAGCCATTGGAATTTTGATTTTATACATTGGAAAAATCCGTTTTGTTATTAATAGACTAGGAAGGGGGAAAAGAATAACTGAAAGAAAGGCAATCAATTAGTTATTCGTCAAAGTTTCATTTATTCAATGACCAGAATTAAACGGGGATATATAGCTCGGAGACGTAGAACAAAAATTCGTTTATTTGCATCAAGCTTTCGAGGGGCTCATTCAAGGCTTACTCGAACTATTACTCAACAGAAAATAAGAGCTTTAGTTTCGGCTCATCGGGATAGGGATAGGAAAAAGAGAGATTTTCGTCGTTTGTGGATCACTCGGATAAACGCAGTAATTCGCGAAAGGGGAGTATCCTATAGTTATAGTAGATTAATACACGATCTGTACAAGAGACAGTTGCTTCTTAACCGTAAAATACTTGCACAAATAGCTATATCAAATAGGAATTGTCTTTATATGATTTCGAACGAAATCATAAAGGAAGTAGATTGGAAAGAATCCACCAGAATAATTTAAATGGAGTTCCCCGGAGAATGAACTCCGGGAAGGTAGAGTAGAAATTAGTATGAGAAAATATGCTAAAGTAGTCAAAATGAATGAACACGTTCAATTCAATAAAAAAAGAAATCTTTTTTTTCCGATTCATTTTTTTTCTTACGACACGATACTCAAATCTAGATTCACTCAAATCTAGATTCTTGTAATTATGATTCAAGTGAAGAAAAAATAAGCCTATTTATTTCGGGCTTTAAAACCAGTAGTTCTAGCGGTCGACTCGGTTCTTTCAAATTGTTTCTCATTATTGAGAAAAGGTAACAAAGATAAAATACGAGCTTGTTTTATAGCAAGAGTAATTAATCGTTGTTGTTTCAAGGTCAATCTATTCACTCGTCTTGATAATATTTTTCCTTGTTCACTAATAAATCGACTAATTAAACTCATGTTTCTATAATCAATTCGATCCCCCGATTGAATCGGGGGCAAACGCCTACGAAAAGATCGCTTGAATTTAAGAAAAGGTCGCTTGGATTTATCCATGGTTTGTTTGTTTAATTTATTCCTTATCCCTAAAATCCTATTTCTTAATTCTAATTCATTTTAAATCCACCCAAAATAGGATTTTTAAAAAATAGGATTTGTTTATTTTCTATTTAAATATGTTATATATATAATGTCATTTTTTCCCCTTCCTTGAAAGGGTAAGACACAGGTACTTGGTTCGCTCTATTTCTTTATCTCCCCATGAATCGTATGTTTGTAACAATAGGGACAGAATTTTTTCAATTCTAATCGATTAGGCGTATTGTGCCGGTTCTTTTGAGTAATATATCTGGAAATACCTCTTGATACCTTATCAACACTGTTTCGGACACAACTAGTACATTCCAAAATCACCGTTACTCGGACATCTTTCCCCTTGGCCAT